GTTCTTGGTAATTAACAAGGGGGAAGGAAAATCTCCACTCATTTCATCCATTCAGTGCCTGCGGTGAGGCGCAACCCACAACAAACAAAGGGGGAAAGTTTGCTTGCTGTAGCCCTATTTTTGTAGACTAGGCTTGATAAGCTAAGCTATTTAAGCTCGAGAAGGGTAGGCTTGCAGCTTCGCTCAGCAGAATAGCCTGACTTTCTATTAGTAAAGCGCTAGCGCCCTATGGGCTTTGAGGGGATAGAGGAAGGGAAGAAAACAAAGATGGTCACTCCTTTTTTGAGTTTAGGAACATGGCTCGTTCATTCACTTTGAACTCGCAGCTTCGCCAGAAGCAACTAGGGGGGAGCTGTCGTAGAAGCTTTGCCCTTTGTACAGAGATTGTTATGAACTGACTAAATGACTAGCGGAACGCTAGCTAAGCTAATAAATAGTATTAGTTCCCTTCAATCAAATCAATAAGCTTTTTTTCAGGTTTTTATCCCTCCTTCTTAGAACCCATTGAGGGGGGCCTCGGCCCAGGAAGGGGAGAGTGGCCGAGTGGTCAAAAGCGACAGACTGTAAATCTGTTGAAGTTTTTCTACGTAGGTTCGAATCCTGCCTCTCCCACTTGTTTGTTGTAGACTTCAGAGAAGAGAAAGGAGGCATTCGTCAGCGCAGGAAGGCCCACCGAGCGAAGCTCCTTATTTTTTGCCGTGCCGTGAAGTGAAATTGTATCGTATGTTAGTTAGAGAGGTTGGCGAACTACTATGATCTATAGATTCCCCAGATATATCCAATCCCAACGAGAATAGAAGCGAGCCGCTTCCGTTGTAGTCGTCGTAGTCTTTTAGCTTATGTAGTGGTCGGCCTTCCTACACGCACGCGCCCGCCAGAATGCCTCCTTGGTTCTGGACGAAGCCAAGCCGATACATACGATAGGCGAAGGAAAGACCCCCCATTTCATAGCGCCTGGGAACGCAAGTTTGATCGAGGATTGGAGAGGAGAGGTGGAATGGAAGAAAAGGCTCGGGATGGATTTTTGAGTCTTTGTGCGAGCCGTATGCGGTGAGAGTCGCACGTACGGTAACGAGGGGGGTTCGCGTCTATACGTGTAGTGTGGTGGTTGGGCCTACCCACCCTATTTGTTCCATGATCTATGGGTCTACTGGAGCTACCCACTTCGATCAATTAGCCAAGATTTTGACCGGATACGAAATCACTGGTGCTCGATCTAGTGGTATTTATATGGGGATTCTATCTATCGCTGTAGGATCCCTATTCAAGATCACTGCAGTTCCTTTTCGGGCGGCTGTAGAACGGACGGCCGCCCATAGGTGGTAGGGTAGGGTGGGTGGTACCGCTCAGATTGCGGCCAATCTTCCTAACCGCGCGCGGGCCGGGCTTAGAGCGCGTGAAACTCATCACTATCTCGTAAGGGCGTTGAGACCATAGCATGTTAAACGAAAGCGCCGCTTTCTCTGTAGTGTTGTCACACAGCTGCCCGCCTAGAAGAGCCACTCGCTCCGTAGTGTTGTCACACAAGATAAGCACGCTGCCCGCCAGCTGGCCGGGCGAATCGAAGTTCTCTTCCGGTCAACTGTCCACCCAGTCAAGTGCAAAAAACACAGTAGAATCACGCAACGCACGCTGCTGGTGTGCTTCCTGCCCGCGAGGAAAGAAGAGCGACAAGGTTTAGTTCAGATTTGACTGTTTGCAGCATGGGAGCGGATTACCCAAAAAATCCCTGGGAACAATGAAAAAAAAGATATCTCGGTAACGAAAACTATAGGGGGCTGTATTGGCGAGATCCAACGGTGAACAGCTGTCCAAAAGAAAAACCGCCTGGAAGTCCGAGGACCTTTAGTACCCTACCCCCGAACCAGCAGCCTTTGCGCCAAGCAAGACCGCCCTTGTCCTTTCTCCATTCCGCCTCCTTCTTTGCTTTGTTCCAATAGAGTCTAAGGCAAAGCAAAAGTGGGTTCGTATGCCTACTTTACCTACTTGACGAAAGGGAACGAACTTTGTTTCGTTTCCGGGTTTATGGATTGGAGTCAGTCAGCGTCACTCCTTCCTTTTTCTTTTTTTTGATTATGTCGTGACGCTTTGGTTACCGGCAAACGCTTCCAAAGGCGACCCTCTCGAGTTTCCGGCTGTTTCCTAGATTGAAGTAGCCTTTCTTTCGTCGCCCTACCAAACGAAAGAAGTCACTATCAAACAGCTCGCCCTACTGAAGTACCAAAGGTGCGCTCCGCCCGGTGACTAAGAAAGAAATTGGTTTGCGCTTTGAAGTGATGAGGTCGCAAAGAGGGAAGTAGGGCTCCTATTGACTAAAGGTTGGTTCTTCGGTTTCCTTTAGAATGAAAGTCGCTATGAAGCCCCTACTACTTATACTTACTTTGTTTGATTAAAAAGGCGAACCCCAACTAGTCGTATGGGGTGGGGTGCTTGTGGTAAGCTGCCTTGGATATGAGTATGAGGAATTCCTAAAAAAAGGCAAAGTCCGGTATTTGACGAAGATATATCTATCAATAGATAGGATTTAGTGTTCGATATAGGGGATAGGATCCATCTGCTCTTTCTCTCTCTCCATTTTTTTTTAGCGTTATATCTGATCTGCTCTCTCTAAAAAAAATGGGGATTTAGGATACATAGACATCTAAGGGGTGTCTATTCTATTCCTCTTTAGAGTAGAGAAAAAAAAAGATAGCTGAACGAGATATCTTTTTTCTATCTATCATTGATTCAATCTATGAATCAAGTCGAAAGACTTCTTTGGGTTCCCCGAAGCCCCGAATGGATTGTGGATCGTTTCTGCCAACGAAATGAACGCGGAGCCCGTTCCGAATGCTTCTCCGATCCGGAAGTTCTCGCGAAGAGAATAAGATGCTGCTCCCCCTCCCTCTGTCTTTTCTCGCTTTGCTAATCTTCCCTTCTAACGCGGGCCGGGCGGCGGCGGGCGCGGGAGGAAGAAACCTAAGAGAAGAGCGTCTTCTCTCTCTTCTCTTACTTAGGTTTCTTTTTTTTCAGTGCAACACAGGAAAGCGCCCTCTTTTTGTCATCCCTGCAGCTTTACAGATTTTGTATTGAACGTATGGCGTAGCTAGGATCTTCAAATCATGTTTGAGCCTATCCTATGTTCAAACCAACCAAAACCACCCCCTATTTGAATAAGGCTGGAAAGAATGCCCGCCAAGTTCAGATAAGGGAATGCTTCCCCCAACCATTAAAGGAAAGGCTCGACGAAGGGAGGGAGATGCGGCGGGGGAAGGAAAACGCTTTCGGAGATCGAGATTTTTTTTTGTTTTTCATCGAAAACGAAGAAGGCCGAGGATGGCCTACGGTGCGTGTTATCTGAAGGGAACACGCTTTTTCGACCGCGGTGGTATGATTGCCGGGCCCTCTCCTCGTTCCGCCCGCTGGCCTATTGGGATAGCAGCCTTCGGGCTTTGCCTGCCCTTTATATCTCGGCCCGGGAAAGCGCTGGCAACAACAGAAAGGAAGGGGTCCATGTAGCTGCTGCGTCCGCCCCCTTCTTAGTCAATGGGGCAGCAGGTTCGGCATCTACTAAAAAAGAAAGAATCCACTTGAGATAACCACGCCTCTGCTAGGCAGCGTGTGGAATGGCCAAGAGCGGACCTTTTTGGATATATAATCCAAGTGGAGAGTGGGGTTACGGGAACAGCCGTCTGATGGAAAACCACTTTCACGTTCGGTTCAGAGAGCACCTTTTTTCGTCGAGAAATCTTCGTTCCCTTTCGTGTGAATTCCCCAGCGGCGAATTAAAAACTGTTGGGGCCCCCATCTCTCGAGCCCCGAAGAAAACCCCTCCCCTTCGGACTCCATATCCCTTTTGACTCTATATATGTGGGCACCTGATATCTATGAGGGTTCACCCACCCCGGTTACAGCATTCCTTTCTATTGCGCCTAAAATTTCGATTTTTGCTAATATTTCACGTGTTTCTATTTATGGTTCCTATGGAGCTACATTGCAACAAATCTTCTGTTTCTGCAGCATTGCTTCTATGATTTTAGGAGCACTGGCCGCCATGGCCCAAACGAAAGTCAAAAGACCTCTAGCTCATAGTTCAATTGGACATGTAGGTTATATTCGTACTGGTTTCTCATGTGGAACCATAGAAGGAATTCAATCACTACTAATTGGTATCTTAATTTATGCATTAATGACGATAGATGCATTCGCCATAGTTTTAGCATTACGGCAAACCCGTGTCAAATATATAGCGGATTTGGGCGCTCTAGCCAAAACGAATCCTATTTCGGCTATTACCTTCTCCATTACTATGTTCTCATACGTAGGAATACCCCCGTTAGCCGGCTTTTGTAGCAAATTCTATTTGTTCTTCGCCGCTTTGGGTTGTGGGGCTTACTTCCTAGCCCCAGTGGGAGTAGTGACTAGCGTTATAGGTTGTTGGGCGGCCGGAAGGTTGCCACGAGTAAGTAAGTTTGGGGGACCGAAGGCAGCTCTCCGTGCACCGGACACGTAGCTTACCGAATCAGTTGCGACACCGATGGGAATGCATGCTACGAAAGATAGGGTCGAGTCTGATACATCAACCGTCTACTCAATATCCTTGTACGAGTCCACAATCACTACACGAGATGAACCTTGGTTTGGTGAATTGAAGTTGGCCTTAGGTGTAAAAGGACTCCCAGTTACTGCGCGCGATCGTATACTGAGGTGCTCCCCGCCGGTTGTTGGAACGACGCGAGCCGGGCCTCCATTCAGAAAGATGAAGGGTCCAAACAAAGGTCAAAATAGGGGGTTACAAATGCCCCATCTCATTGGGGGCGGAAAACGAATCGACATCTCGATGTGATACAGCCTTTTCTATTTTAGTTGGGAAAGAACGGCGAAGTCCATCCGAACCGTCCAATGAAGAATAAGAGGAGAGCAAAGCGCCAATGGCGCGCGAAGCGCATGCGAAACAGGCACGGAGAAAAATAAGTGTGGAGGATAAGCAGCCGAGCTCATTCCCTTCGCTTCCTGGGCCC